TCGGTTATTGAGATTCGTGAACAATTAGGATTAATATTTAGGGATAGATATTACCCCCCCCCTTTTTTTCCTTTCAAACAAATTGAAATGATTGAAGTACTTCTATTTGGAATCGTCTTGGGTTTGATTCCTATTACTTTGGCTGGATTATTCGTAACTGCATATTTACAATACAGACGTGGTGATCAGTTGGACCTTTGATTAGTTAACAAATCTTTTTTTATTGACCTCCTGTGCCTTAAATAAAGGAGGTCAATTTAAGATTCTTCTTCAAAGTAGTGAAATTATTTCAGTCTAATTAGAACTAACAAGACTGGAATCACGCTCTGCAGGATTTGAACCTACGACATCGGGTTTTGGAGACCCGCGTTCTACCGAACTGAACTAAGAGCGCTTTCTTATCACAAAAGAAAAAACGGATTCCCTTTGTAACCCAATATTACATCCCGCATGCGTATCACATATAAGTAGCGCATATATAGTTAGACTTGTATATGTATTATATGTATATAATATAGTATTATATATTATAGAAATATAATAGTATTCTTAATACTATTCTTAAAACGAGCGATCTCAATTAATTCCTCTTTACTTCTCAGAGAAAAAGTAATAGGTAGGGATGACAGGATTTGAACCTGTGACATTTTGTACCCAAAACAAACGCGCTACCAAGCTGCGCTACATCCCTTTTAATAACAGTGTTATTGTAAATAATCCTTTTCTTTTTTTCCACATCATTATTTCTCATATTTCGAGACATAGATACAGAATTTTTTTTATTTCATATATGATATAGCTGTAAAGTTAAAAAGGGTTTTAGGGAATGCTCCGTAGGAAAGATGCATCTTTTTACTTTTTTTAACTTAAAATAAAGGTAGAAAATCTTATCTACCGGATTGTGGTACATTTTTATTTGCCTTAGTAATTTCATGTACAAATACAAGTGGTTTTTCTTTTAAAATTTGAAATAAATATGCATCTGATCATCTATCATATATGTATTATTCTTATGTGTTACAAGATATAAATAAAGAAAAAAACAAGGAGTATTTTCAATGCGAGATCTAAAAACATATCTCTCCGTGGCACCGGTACTGAGTACTTTATGGTTCGGATCTTTAGCGGGTCTATTGATAGAAATCAACCGTTTTTTCCCGGATGCATTAACATTCCCCTTTTTTCGTTCTAGTTATTGACATGGTAAGGGGGTAATAAAGATTAGAGAGAGAATCTACTATCTGTGACTAATACCCCGCCCCTTCTCCCTTTGACCTTATATTTGAAAAGGGAGAAAGAAAATTGGATTCAACCTCAGCAAAGCTTGTGATCAAGCTCGAATTCAAAATTTTAATTTTCAAATTTATAGAGGGAGAACGGAAATTAAAGTGTGGGTCTAGGGCAAAAGTCTCATACGCGGGACTTAAATGAAATACTGTACTGTGATTAAAAATAGAGTTTGCAATCGTTGGATTACGTATTCTTTATTATACAATAACTGAAATTTAATTATATTTCCTATTAATATTTCATTATATATATTTCCTATTTCTCTATTTACTGCAACGAAATCTTTTGAAGTGTATTTCGAGTTAGCAATTTATATTTTTTTCTTTCTCTCCGCTTCGCGTCGAAAAGAAAAGAGTTGCTTGAATAAAAAATAAAAAAAGGGGGGGGGGGTTCATGGCCAAGGGTAAAGATGTCCGAGTAAGTGTTATTTTGGAATGTACTAGTTGTGTCCGAAAGAATGTTAATAAAGAATCAAGGGGTATTTCCCGATATATTACTCAAAAGAATCGACACAACACACCGAGTCGATTGGAATTGAGAAAATTCTGTCCCTATTGTTACAAGCATACAATTCATGGAGAGATAAAAAAATAGATCGAACCGAACGTCTGTCTATCACCTTTTTTTGAAGGTTGAAGGAAGAGTTCAAAAGGACATATATTATCCATATATTTCATTATATGATATGCATAAAAAATGTAATAAACATACATATTATTCTATATCTATACAATATATAGAATCTATACAATATATAGAATTCTATTCTATTTTAAATTTTATTAAAACAAAAATTCGAATCAAAAAAGGCTTCTGAACTAGAAGCTCTATATAATATAAATTTATAATAAAAATAATCATATAATATTATATATTCTAATTATAAATATAATTAATAATAAATTAATAGAATAATATAAGATAGAAGCGTATATCATATAAATAAGGATAACATAGATAAAATAAACAAATTCAAATTAAAGAAAAAACCAAATCCTATTTCGGTCGGATAAAAAAAAATGAATTCGAAATAGGATTTTCGGTAGAATATTATTTATATAATTATTATAAGGAATAAATAAAATAACCATGGATAAATCCAAGCGATATTTCCTTAAATCTAAGCGGCCTTTTCGTAGGCGCTTGCCCCTGCTCCAACCGGGGGAACGAATTGATTATAGAAACATGAGTTTAATTAGTCGATTTATTAGTGAACAGGGAAAAATATTATCTAGGCGTGTGAATAGATTGACTCTAAAACAACAACGATTAATTACTATTGCTATAAAGCAAGCTCGTATTCTATCTTTGTTACCCTTTCTTAATAACGAGAAACAATTTGAAAGAGCCAAGTCGACCGTTAGAACTGCGGGTTTTCGAGGGTTTCAAACAAAAAAACAATAGGTTTACTCTTTATTTTTCTTTTATTCTATTCAATTATTCAATTGATGTTTTGCTCGAAACAATCCGACAATCCGGATTGTTTCTTGTCTCGGAAGAAAAATCGAGGAAGAATCATTTTTTTTATTGAATGCCTTTGTTCATTTTGACTACTTTATGACTACTTTGTTGGAATTGTATTTTTTATTTTATTTTATCGGACGAATTTTTATTCGATCTTCCCGGAGTTCCTTCTCCGGGGAACTTTGTTTAAATCATTTCGGTTGCTTCTTTGCAATCTTCTTTTTTTATGATCTCATTGGAAATACTATAAAGACAATTCCTATTTAATATAGCTATTTGCGCAAGTATTTTACGATTAAGAATCAACTGTCTCTTATACAGATCATTTATAAATTTACTATAACTATAGTATACACCCTTTTCTGTTCCGCGAATTGCTGCGTTTATTCGAGTAATCCACAACCGACGAAAATCTCTCTTTTTCTGATCTCTATCTCGATGAGCTGAAAACAAGGCTCTTATTTTCTGTTGAGCAATAATACGAATAGGTTTTGAATGGGCCCCTCGAAAGCTTGATACAAATAAACGCATTTTTTTTCTACGTCTCCGGGCTATATATCCTCGTCTAACTCTGGTCATTGAATAAATGAAACTTTTATAAATAACTAAGCGATTTTCTTTCTCTTTGAGTTATTTCTTCTTTCCTCGCTGGTAATAACAAAACGGATTTTTCCAATGTATAAAAATAATTCCAATGGCTTTTGCTACTATAACCTTCCTGACCACGATTTTTTATTTTTTTCGAGACATTTCGCCTCGGTATCAAAAGGAAAAACGGAGTAAATCTAGATGAATAAAGAAATAGTGGGTTCCTTCGTTTCTATGGTTACTTCTTAAACGGTGAGGTCCTCTCTATACACCGGAGCCCTTTACTTCGTTTAGTCAACGTTATTGGTAACTTGTACAATTCAAAATCTTTGGCTCTACCCATGAATTATCCAGTAATAGGTCTTTCACAACGAGATCCGCTTATACAGTAACGGTATTTAATTTTGAAGGTTAGCTGGATAGCTGACCCTGTTAGTCCGTTTTGCAAAAATGGGAGCATAATCTTTTTTCTTTTAAAATAGTACTTTCCCGCTTAATGTATAGCATTTGCTATCAATGGGAACTTGCTTCTCATCTTAAATCGACCTGATTCGGGTTACACCAAGGGAAACCATAAATTTCATACACAGATACTGGAAACGGATTTCTTTTGTTGGCCCAGCTCATAATCTGAACGAGTCGCACATACACCCTAGTACATGTTCCTCGGCGCTGAGGACATCCCCGAAGAGCGGGGGATTTCGTGACGTTTCTGATTGGCTGTCTTGTGTTTCTAATAAGCTGTTTAATAGTTGGCATGTTGAATCATTTACATAAGGGGCTGGTTTAGATCAATCCTAACCTGATGATTATGAATTCTTTCTAGTTATCTAGAATATTACCTATTCGCCTCTTTCCATTGTTCCTTCTTTACTATTTCTACGCCTTCATTCGCTATAAGATCAATAATTCCGTGAGCTTGGGCTTCTCTTGCTGACATAAAAACATCCCTTTCCAGGTCTTCGGTTAGAACCCAAAAAGGCTGGCCTGTTCGTTGTGCATAAACCTTTGTGAGGGTTTCTCGCAAAGTCAATAGTTCTTCCGCTTCCATCATACACTCTCCCGTGGATCCCTCATGAAAAGAACTAGCCGGTTGATGGATCATTACCCTGATGATATAACAAATAGGGGGTTCCCCTATCTCGTATGATGCGTCGAAGACAAAAGATAGAGAATAAAAATAAACTTGAACAACCGTACGTGCATCTTTTGCGCATTGCATACGGCTCGACAATGAAATTTACTTTTCTCTTCCATCGAAGAAAAATAGAATCAATCGGATCCAGATCAGTAAACCATCCAATTACCACCCTTCTTTTGGTGAGTTCAAAATACTATGATGGCTCCGTTGCTTTATATATTTATTTCGTCTGTAATTCAGCAATCCCAAAGTTTCTTTTTGATCCTAAATAAGATAAGGAATTTTTTTTTATTTTCGTACTCTTTCAAACAGAAATATTGTTAGGTTAGGATTAAGAGTCTTTTGCTATAAAAATAAAAAAGTTTGTGACGCTGAAATGGACTCCGGATAAATAAAAAAATCGGGAATACCCTTTATCTCATACTCCTCTCTCGATACATAATTTAATGTTTTGAAAAAAAAAACTAACAAAATTTTGTATATCGAATTCAAAGTGCCATGCTATTTTTACTCATAATATATATTGATATTTCTTATGGTGAAGGCATAGTCTTTTTTTCTCAAATAAAAAACTCATTGGCGCCAAAGCCAAGCGTGAGGGAATGCAAAACGTTTGGTAATTTCTCCTCCCACCAGGATAAAAGATCCCATTGAAGCGGCTATTCCCATGCATATTGTATATACATCTGGTAGCACAAGTTGCATAGCATCAAAAATAGCTATTCCGGGTAATACCCATCCGCCAGGACAATTTATAAACAAATACAAATCCTGGGTCTGATCCTCTATACTGAGATATACGATAAGACCAACAAGGTAATTCGAGATCTCGGTCGTAATTTCTTGGGTTAAAAAAAGTAATCTTGCTCGATAAAGTCGGTTGATTAGGGTACAATTGTATCCCTTAGGAACCGTACATGCACCTTTTGATGCATACGGTTCAAAAAAATGTGAAAAAAAATCAATGTGTAGATTATTGCCCTCTTCTTTTTGGATAGCAGTTTCTAATGAGGGGGTTTGTCTTCTATTTTGCAATAAAATAAATATGAGTTTTTCTTCCTCGTTTCCTTATTTCTACTATAACTATATTATCTATATTATATAATATAGATAATATAGAAGACTCCATATCTAGATACAAAATAGAAATCTAGATACAAAATAGAACAAAAGAATCATAAATATAAAGGAAATTTTTTGATTTAATATTTAATATAATATTTAATAATATGCAAATAAAAAAAAATAGTTATAGTATCGAACTAGCTGCTCATTGATTTATTGTTTCATCGAGATCGAATGCAAACCACGATGTCATTTTCTTGTTCTTGAGGGGGCCTCTTTAATTCTTTTAGGTTTATGCTCTACTCCGGGTAAAAATCTGCTCGATTTTTATTTGCACATATAGGTCAAATGCTTCTAAATACCGCTTCTTTTTGTTTTGCTAAGATTTACTTTTTTTTCATGCAGTTCCATGCCCTTGCCAAAAAATTGGATATTCGACATATTGAATTCATCTATTCTATTCGAGTTATAATTTTGAAATAGGAAGAATTTTGCATACAATACAAGTAGTAATTAGCGATATATTACCAATTGGGATTTGTTTAAACGGAGCCTGAATACTTCATGTCATTTTATTGCTTTAACCAAGCCAACCATAAATTATTCTAATTGATACTATTAAGTCTGAAATCCCCCTACAAATGGATCTAGTTGAACTTCACGCTCCAAATTTTTGATGATTAAATCAATCTTTCTTGGGCGAAGGGAAGGATATCTTGATCGGGGAAGAGAACGGGGAAAGCCCATATGACCCACTCTATCTGACAAGTCGCACTATACGTCAACCCAAGTTGCATCTTCGTCTCCCGGGATTCGAAAGGGTACTTTTGGAACACCAATAGGCATTAACTGAAAAAAAAAAGAATTAAGTACTATATTTCACTTTGATATGGAAACGTAATAATCGGGCTATTCTCTTCATAATATTCAACATATATGATAAAGGTTGATATTCTTTATCATATTTGAATACATTAGAAAAGGTAATAAAAGGCGATAGAATGACTAAAGGAAAATTCTTACGACTAGAGCCTTCCAAGGATGAACAAATATGGGGGCATTTGCTCATAGAAAAGGGTATCAACCCCCATTGCGTATTGGTACTTATCGGGTATAGAATAGATCTGCTTCTCTTTGTTCCTACAAACATAATTGTTCCTTTATTACCAATAGAATAGAACAAATATTAACGCTTGTTCCGATATAATCCACTGAACAGAACAGGGGTCCGTTGATAGTCATAATCTTTTCCAACGCAATAAAGTTACATAGTGTCTATTTTTTTTTTATAAAGGGGTATTTCCATGGGTTTGCCTTGGTATCGTGTTCATACCGTTGTATTGAATGATCCTGGTCGGTTGATTTCTGTCCATATAATGCATACGGCTCTGGTTGCTGGTTGGGCCGGTTCGATGGCTCTATATGAATTAGCAGTTTTTGATCCCTCTGATCCCGTTCTTGATCCAATGTGGAGACAGGGTATGTTCGTTATACCCTTCATGACTCGTTTAGGAATAACAAATTCCTGGGGCGGTTGGAGTATTACAGGGGGGACAGTAACGGATCCCGGTATTTGGAGTTATGAAGGTGTGGCCGGGGCACATATTGTGTTTTCTGGCTTGTGCTTTTTGGCAGCTATTTGGCATTGGGTGTATTGGGATCTAGAAATTTTTTCTGATGAACGTACAGGAAAACCTTCATTAGATTTGCCTAAGATTTTTGGAATTCATTTATTTCTTTCCGGGGTGGCTTGTTTTGGTTTTGGCGCATTTCATGTAACAGGCTTGTACGGTCCTGGAATATGGGTGTCTGATCCTTATGGACTAACTGGAAAAGTCCAGTCAGTAAATCCCGCGTGGGGCGTAGAAGGTTTTGATCCTTTTGTTCCAGGGGGAATAGCCTCTCATCATATTGCCGCAGGGACGTTGGGCATATTAGCGGGTTTATTCCATCTTAGTGTCCGCCCGCCGCAACGTTTATACAAAGGATTACGTATGGGTAATATTGAAACCGTACTTTCCAGCAGTATCGCTGCTGTCTTTTTTGCAGCTTTTGTAGTTGCCGGAACTATGTGGTATGGTTCAGCAACTACTCCGATCGAATTATTTGGTCCCACTCGTTATCAATGGGATCAGGGATACTTTCAGCAAGAAATATATCGAAGAGTTAGTGCCGGGCTCGCCGAAAATAAAAGTTTAGCAGAAGCTTGGTCGAAAATTCCCGAGAAATTAGCCTTTTATGATTACATTGGCAATAATCCGGCAAAGGGGGGATTATTCAGGGCAGGCTCAATGGACAATGGGGATGGAATAGCTGTTGGGTGGTTAGGACACCCCATATTTCGAGATAAAGAAGGGCGTGAGCTCTTTGTACGTCGTATGCCTACTTTTTTTGAAACATTTCCAGTTGTTTTGATAGACGGAGATGGCATTGTTAGAGCCGACGTTCCTTTTAGAAGAGCAGAATCGAAATATAGCGTCGAACAAGTAGGTGTAACTGTTGAGTTCTATGGTGGCGAACTCAATGGAATCAGTTATAGTGATCCTGCTACTGTGAAAAAATATGCTAGACGTGCTCAATTAGGTGAAATTTTTGAATTAGATCGCGCTACTTTGAAATCGGATGGTGTTTTTCGTAGTAGTCCAAGGGGTTGGTTTACTTTTGGACATGCTTCCTTTGCCTTGCTTTTCTTCTTCGGACATATTTGGCATGGGGCTAGAACCTTGTTCAGAGATGTTTTTGCTGGTATTGATCCAGATTTAGATGCTCAAGTAGAATTTGGAGCATTCCAAAAACTAGGAGATCCAACTACAAGAAGACAAGCAGCCTGATACAAAATTTATTTCATATTTTTCGTCTCTCTTTTTGTAATTTGATTTGACATTGGGGATCAGAGAAATCTTGCTTTAACCATTACCCTTTCGTTGACTCTTTCTTTATCAGGGAAATAATCCCAAATAAACAGGTATGGAAGCTATAATTGTAAACCACAATCGAATCTATGGAAGCATTGGTTTATACATTTCTATTAGTATCGACTCTAGGGATAATTTTTTTCGCTATCTTTTTTCGAGAACCGCCTAAAGTTCCAACTAAGAAATGATTTTTCATTATCTCCGTTGAAGTAATGAGCCTCCCAATATTGAATGCTGGGAGGCTCATTACTTCAACTAGTCCCCGTGTTCCTCGAACGGATCTCTTAGTTGTTGAGAGGGTTGCCCAAAAGCGGTATATAAGGCGTACCCGGTAAAACTGACAAGTAAACCAGATATAAAGATGGCGACTAGGGTTGCTGTTTCCATTATTATATATATATAGATATGAATTCAAGACCGCAATGGATCTCTGCTAAGATCCTTTATTTACAGGGGAATGGTATACAAAGTCAACAAATCTCAATAAATACAATCGGATTTATGGCTACACAAACCGTTGAGAGTAGTTCTAGATCTCGTCCAAAACCAACTACGGCAGGGACTTTATTGAAACCATTGAATTCGGAATATGGTAAAGTAGCTCCTGGATGGGGAACTACTCCTTTGATGGGTGTCGCAATGGCTTTATTTGCAGTATTCCTATCCATTATTTTGGAGATTTATAATTCTTCCGTTTTACTAGATGGAATTTCAATGAATTAAATCCACTTTTCAATACAAAGTGAAATTTCAGGTTTCTCCCGTTGGTAGTTCGATCGCGGAATTTCTTTCTTTCTGTATTTCTGGAATATGAGTGTGTGACTTGTTATAATTGATCCTATTGATAATATAGAGAATGAGTCTGTCATCTTATCTTGATAGAGATGATTCTACCTCGTCGGATACTCATCCTAGTATCTGGAGCACGGAATATTATGAAATAGATCCAGAATTGAACTATGATTCATACTTAAGATTCAGACCTTGTGACCGGATTCTAAATCAAAATTTTTCGACGAATTAGAAATATTTATAAATTTAAAATTTTTTCTTTCTGTTTATGCTTATTTTGACTAAAAGGTAAATTCTTTCGTATTTTGAGTCATTATACCTATTGATTGAATAAGTGATGATCCGATAGTTCTTACTCAGGGAATCTTTGGGCTTGGTTTTTTTTTGAATCATCGTAGTTCTAGTATGAATCTGGGGTTTCAATTAATTTATAGGGTCTTAACAAGAGAAATTCCTATCAATGAGAAAAAACAATAGTCAAAGCCGGATTATACACAACTAACAAATAAAAGAAAAAATAGGGAAAGAGAGGATTCAAGAGGCCTGTAGTAACAATAAACAAAAAAGTAAGAGCTGACTTGATATTTTGGCATTATCATCACAAAGAAAAACTTTCGTATTTTGAATGCTTTGTATCTTCACTTCCGAGAAGATGAAATCGGAAGAATAAGATATTTTTATTCCATATGCGTTGAGAGGAGTATTTGTGTGTTTCTGCTTGAGCTGTACGAGATCAAATTCTCAT